ATCAAGTACACGGAAAAAGAAATATGTATTTGTATTTTTCTATTTTTTTAGGGTTAAACAAAGGGATTCGCAAATAAGAGTGCTAATGCTACAACCAGCCCATAAATTGTTAAAGCTTCCATAAAAGCCAGACTAAGCAATAAAGTACCCCGTATTTTTCCCTCTGCCTCTGGTTGTCGCGCAATCCCTTCTACTGCTTGCCCTGCAGCAGTGCCTTGGCCAACCCCAGGTCCAATAGAAGCAAGCCCTACAGCCAACCCAGCAGCAATAACGGAAGCGGCAGAAATCAGTGGATTCATGATAAGTTCCTCTCACCCCAAATAAAAAAAGGAAATAGTTAATGATACAATCAACCAACCAATTATGACTTAATTTTTCAATTAATAAATAAGATTTATTCAGTCGAAGTAATTGAGAATTAAAAAAAATGGAAATAATAATATTTATTGAACTATCCGAATTCTATATTTTTTTGTTTCTATCCACGTAGTTTTTGTAGTTTTTGTGAATCCATACAACTTTGGTTCTTATCTTTTACCTTATAATTTTGAACCATTCTTTTGAATTCTTCGTTCTTTTTCTTGATTTAATTTCGTTAGTCATTCATCAATATTCAATTCATAATTACAGATCAAACGGAAGGCCTTCGTTTTTTTGAATCCCTATCGAAATTTACAGTAGCAGGACAAATTTAGATAACTATATCTATAGTTAGTTCATATATAACTAGTTAATATCTAATATCACATATACATGTATTTCTTCCATACCGTAAACCAATTCTTCGTGTCTTATATTCAATTGGATTCGAGAATCATTCTTTGAAACCTCAAAAAAAAAGAGTTGTCTTATAGCTATTAGATTATATACACTTAGTTCGACTCCCCTCGCTACTACTGTTTTTTTAATCTCGGGTTTTTGAAAGCCCTAGCCCTTTCTTCTTTTTGATTATATCCATATGGGATAATCAATCTAAAGAAATTCGTTAGACCGAATTTTTGCATAGAAATATTGAAATTTGAGTGATCTAAATGGAAATTTTATTTATCTCTTTTTATTTTGTTTTTATTTTGAAAATTGTTGAATTGAATATGAATGAAACGGAAATCCGTTCTAGTTTTATGTAATATCTTTTTTTATGTAATATCTTTTTAAATCACACGTCATAAACGTAAATATCATACAAAGTTAAAGCTCTGAATATTTACAATATTAATATATCCTAATCTAATATATCTAATATAATAATATTAATTAAATATATATATAGATCCTAATCTAATAATATTAGTAATATTAGATATATATATATATATATAATAATAGAAATCAAATAATATATATAATAATATATATATATATATAAATTATTTATGTTATAGATTGAATGAACAAAACAAAATACAACAAAAACAATACAAAAAAAAAAATATTCATTGGAGGGAAATAGAAATTGGTCAAACAAAGAGTATTTTTAATATTTTAATAAATATATATAAGAAAAAGATCTTTTAAATAGATCTTTTTCCTATATATATTTACAATTCCCCGGTAATCTTTTCTATTTTACACAAAATCATATAAATATTTTATTTATACCTTATTGATTTTATACCTTATTGATTGCATTTGATTTAATCCTTTATTAATATTAAATAAAATTAAATAAAAAGATTTTAAAACTTATTTTTCTATTTTATGTATTTATGTTCCCTAAGTATATTATCTTGAGCCGCACATACATTGTGGCGAGCTAAACTATAAACTAAAAAAAAAAAAACTATTTCGTAAATTAGTTAATGATGGCCTTCCATGGATTCACCTATATAAGCCGCAGCTAAAGTAGCAAAAATAAGGGCTTGAATACCGCTTGTAAATAATCCAAGGAACATGACAGGTATAGGAACTACTAAGGGCACTAAAGAAACAAGAACAACAACTACTAATTCATCAGCTAATATATTTCCGAAAAGTCGAAAACTAAGCGACAAGGGTTTTGTGAAATCTTCTAAGATGTTAATTGGTAGAAGGATTGGAGTTGGTTGGATGTATTTACCAAAATAAGCTAATCCTTTTTTTGAAAGACCCGCATAGAAATATGCTACTGATGTAAGTAAAGCTAATGCAACAGTAGTATTTATATCATTTGTGGGTGCAGCTAACTCCCCGTGAGGTAACTGTATTATTTTCCAAGGCAAAAGAGCCCCCGACCAATTCGAAACAAAAATAAATAGAAACATAGTTCCAATAAAGGGAACCCACGGACCATATTCTTCCCCAATCTGAGTTTTGCTCACGTCTCGAATGAATTCAAGGACATATTCAAAGAAATTCTGACCGAAAGTGGGAATGGTTTGCAGATTTCTAACAACTAGAATGGCTGAAACTAATAAGATAGCAATTACAACCCAAGAAGTAATAAGTACTTGGGCATGCACTTGGAACCCCCCTAATTGCCAATAGAAATGTTGACCTACTTCCACAGAAGATATATCGTATAATCGTTTTAATGTGTTGATGGAACATAATAGAATATTCATATTGCCCTGCCCTCGAAAAGAAATAGAACTTGAAAAGGAATTATTTTGATTCAACCATCTCTTTTTTGAATTGTCTGCTTAAATCTTATATTTTGAATACCGACTAATCACATAATATTTCTGGTTTTTTTTTTTCTTTTTGTTTTTTGGTAATTTACTAATAGTATAGTAACCGATTCTATAAATCTATGAAGTTCCCAACTGAATAATTTATTTTATTAATAATTATTATTATTAATTAATAATTTCGTATATAGCTAGAACGACCCTCACAAATTGCAAATACTAATTTGTTAAGAATTAATCGGATTGAAGCTATAGCATCATCATTAGCTGGAATCGAAATATCCGCGAGATCCGGGTCACAATTTGTATCGATTAAACAAATCGTTGGAATTCCCAAAGTGATACATTCTCTAAGAGCGGTATATTCCTCTTGCTGATCAACGATTATCACAATATCGGGTAACCCCGTCATATATTTAATGCCACCCAGATAGGTTTCCAAGTGAGATAATTGTCTCTTCAACATAGCGGTATCCTTTTTTGGAAGACTGTTGATTCTGCCCGTCTTTTGTTCCGTTCTCAAGTCCCTGAACTTATGAAGTCTCGTTTCTGTAGTATACCAATTGGTTAACATGCCGCCGAGCCATTTTTTATTAACATAATGACACCGAGCTCTTGTTGCAGCCCGTGCTATTGAATCAGCTGCTTTATTTTTTGTGCCAACAATTAAGAATTTTTTCCCCTTACTTGCTGCATCAAAAACTAAATCACAAGCTTCTGATAAAAAGCGAGCAGTTCTAGTAAGATTTATAATATGAATACCCTTACGTTTTGTGGATATATAAGGTGCCATTCTAGGATTCCATTTCCTAGTACCATGGCCAAAATGAACTCCTGCTTCCATCATCTCTTCCAAAGTTATGTTCCAATATCTTTTTGTCATTGATCCCCACAATAAAAAAAAAAAGAGACAGGTGAAATAGAAATAAAAGTTTTGTTCCGATGGAACCTTCTCTTCTATCGAAGACTGGCCGTTGATACATGGTCAGGCCATTCATTTTTTTATACTTTTTTTCTTTATTCTATTCTCTTTTAAATTTGAATCAAATGACCCCTCTTAATTTAAAGATTTAAAGGGGTGAATCCGCTTTTAGGAATCATTAAATCCTAGGAAATGATTGCTGCGACGTATCGCATAAATTCTTGAGAATTAAGAAATCAAATAATTCTCTGTGGTGGAACAAAATATCCTTTATTTCTTCCTCGAATAAGTTCTTTTTTTTTGTTTCCGGGGCAATCTTGGTATGTTGTCTTAGCTTTGAAGGGTGTATTACTTTTTTGAATCCGGTACCAACGGGTATCATTCCCCCCAAAACAACGTTCTCTTTCAGACCTTTCAACCAATCGATACGACCTCGGAGAGCAGCTTTTGCTAAAACTCTAGCAGTCTCTTGAAAACTCGCTTCGGATATGAAACTTTGGGTATTCAGAGATGTTTTTGTTATTCCCAATAATAGGGCTCGGTAACAAATTACTTCTTCCAAGGCACGCCCCGCTCGTTCAGCTCGCAACAATCCAATTAGTTCGCTGGGTGAAAAAACATTAGACATTCCATCTTCTGAAACCAAAACTTTTGATGTTATTTGACGTACAATAATTTCTATATGTCTATTATGTATGTGCACTCCTTGGGATCGATAAACCTTTTGGATTTTATTAACCAAAGAAATTCGACTTTGGACGATAGTTAACTCAGCACCAATAAAAAATCCCCAGGGAATGCCGAGAATTTTTGTTATACGCTCGTTCCAAGCGTCAACTCTCTTTCCTAGGTTCATCGATATTGAATCAATCGAACGCACTTCTAATACCTGTTCCACTTTTGGAAGACCTTGTGTTATATCACCAGATCTCGATTTTTCATAAATAAATGTGACTAATACATCTCCTTCAAAAAGGATTTCTCCATAATGGCCATGAACTGTTGCTCCTGGAGTCGCCAAATAGGTGTTAGCCGATCTTATTAATACAGAATCAATTTGAACAATTAAAACTTGCCCCGATTTTAGGTGTAGTCCACTTTTCGTTTGAGCTAGACATACATTTTCACAAATAAATTGCCCCAGGCTAATTATTGTAAACGTTTTTTCACAATATTTATGATCATAATTATGATGGAGAAAATGCCAATTCAAACGGAATGGATTTAAAATGATGTTGCTGCACGGATCGGGCTTATAAATTCTCTCGTTTTCGTCCATTAAATAATATTTAAATACTTGATAAGTTTCCTTTAACTTGTCAAGTTGCAAATTCTTATTCATCGAGATCTGATTATGAGTTATTAAAAGGTAAAATGAATAAGAATTTGCAACTTGAAGTGCTATTCCTAAAGGGCCTAATGAATTCTTAATTGGAATTAGAGGATCTTTTTTAATTTTTTTAATTCTCTTT